AAAGTGGGTAAAACACCCATTTTTCCAATAAATGGTTCAAATTGGTTTATCGACATGAGTGTTATATATCGAAAAAAAAAAAAAATTCCAATTATAGTAAAAACCAGCCTTGTATTAACGTAGTGGTAGAAAGAGTACCATGCTGCGCCGGATTTCAAACGTTTTCGCTTTAACCATGCTATTAGACCTACTTTATTGGTTCATAGAGAATCAAAATTGATTTACCAAAAACTCACGAAATGCTATGGTTCTTCCATATGATTTCTGAAATTATTCAGAAGTAATTCGCGGGATTATGCACTTTTTTTGTTATAACAAAAAAAGGTGCAGTTGGTCGGATCCAGCCCCTTTTTTGAAAAAAAAACAACTCGCACACACTCCCTTTCCAAAAAAGATCAATACACCAAGCACTACACTTAGATTTATTGGATTTGTTGCTAAAATATCGGTATTAAACCCGAAACTCCCGGCGGATGACCAGTAACCCAAATAAACAACAGAATCGGTTACGTTTTTCATATGATCTCCCTAGAATAAAAAAGGCAAACAAAGTTCTTTTTGGATCACTTCGCCCCTTCTTTCTAAACCTAAACACTAAGTAAAAAATCTATTCTATAATAGAACTAGATTTTACTTTTTCAATTTCGAATACGAATGAGAATTAGATACTCGCCCGGACTTATGTTACTTGGGAAATAACCCGTGTTTGTTGAAACATTTCAGTTCTATTGGACTAAGATAAGAAGGGGGAAGGAAAAAGTAAGGTGATATGCAAACACCCCCACCCAAAATATGTCCTTCCTGGAAATTGGGCATTATCTTAACTAATATAAGGAATTGTAGGAGGGAAATTTTGGATGGGAAGGTTGGGGGAATAAAAAAATGTAGTTTTTAGTTAGATTTCTAGGATTAGATTAAACAAAGGGATTTGCAAATAAAAGTGCTAACGCTACAACTAGTCCATAAATTGTTAAAGCTTCCATGAAAGCCAGACTAAGCAATAAAGTACCTCTTATTTTGCCCTCCGCCTCGGGTTGTCTCGCAATACCTTCTACAGCTTGGCCCGCAGCAGTACCCTGACCAACTCCAGGTCCAATAGAAGCAAGTCCAACGGCTAATCCAGCAGCAATAACGGAAGCAGCAGAAACCAGTGGATTCATTAGAAGTTCCTCGCACCAAAATAAAGAAATGGTTAATGATACAAGCAACCAATGAATTAGAACTTCATTTTGTCATCACTAAAATAGATCCGGGCGAAGTAACTCATAACTCTAGTGTGAAGTTCCACAACTTTACTTCGTCCGTTGCTTTGTCCCCAATTGTTCTTTTCTTTCTTGATTTCGTTGCTTATTCAATTCACAGTCACATACGAAACAGAAGTAGTTCTATTGATGAAACCCCCGTCTAAATTCATAGCAATAAATCAAATTAGATCTCCCCTTAGGTCATATATACCTAATCCATTATCATATATACAAGTCCGCCTTGGATAATGTAAACCTACTATATCCTATCTTAGAGTCAATCAGATTCTAGAATACGTCTTCGAAAAAAGTTGACTTAAAATCATTAGATTAGAAATACCCTAGGGCACCACTCATTCCCCTACCACCTTAGTTTTTCGGAATCGAGTTTTTTCCTCTTTTATTCCTTTTTTCATTTCATTATTCTATAAAAATAGACGAATTCATTAGATCGAATCATTGCAGAACAATCTTAGTATTTGAGTGATTTAAGCTCATGCAATTCCCATTTTTTTAAAACAAACAAAGTCCTCATATAATATGAGTATTAATTTGCTTTTATCGAAGCTAAAAAGCTTATTTACAAATCAAAAACATGTCAATGATGACCCTCCATCGATTCTCCTATATAAGCCGCAGCTAAAGTTGCAAAAATAAGAGCTTGAATACCGCTTGTAAATAATCCAAGGAACATGACAGGTATCGGAACCACTAAAGGTACTAAAGAAACAAGAACAACAACTACTAATTCATCAGCTAATATATTCCCGAAAAGTCGAAAACTAAGCGATAAAGGTTTTGTGAAATCTTCTAAGATATTAATAGGTAAAAGAATTGGAGTTGGTTGAATGTATTTACCAAAATAACTCAATCCCTTTTTGCTAAGACCCGCATAAAAATATGCTAGTGACGTGAGTAAAGCTAAAGCAACAGTAGTATTTATATCATTTGTAGGTGCAGCTAACTCCCCTTCAGGTAATTGTATCAGTTTCCAAGGTAAAAGAGCCCCGGACCAATTCGAAACAAAAATAAACAGAAACAGAGTTCCAATAAAGGGAACCCAAGGGCCATATTCTTCTCCAATCTGAGTTTTACTCACGTCTCGAATGAATTCAAGAATGTATTCGAAAAAATTCTGACTGCTAGTCGGAATAGTTTGTGGATTCCGAATAGCGATAGCGGTTGAACCTAATAAGATAGCAATTACAACCCAAGAAGTGATAAGTACCTGGGCATGCACTTGTAAACCCCCGATTTGCCAATACAAATGTTGGCCTACTTCCACACCGGATAGAGCATAGAATATGTTGATGGAACATGATAGAACGTTCATATTGCCCTCTGACAGAAATAGAACTTGAAAGGTAATTATTTTGATTCAATCGTCGCTTTTAAAAATTTTATATTTTGTATATCAACAAATCACACAATATCCCCATTAATTTTTCTTTTTTCATTCCAGACCCGTACAAGCAATTCGAAAAAGGTCCAAAAGTCATTTTCTCTTATTATAAATCAAGGCTTTCGTATATATCTCGAACGACCCTCGCAAATAGCAAATACTAGTTTGTTAAGAATTAATCGGATCGAAGCTATAGCGTCATCATTCGCTGGAATCGAAATATCTGCAAGATCGGGGTCACAATTTGTATCAATTAAACAAATTGTTGGAATTCCCAAAGTGATACACTCTCGAAGAGCCGTATCTTCTTCTTGCTGATCAATGATGATTACAATATCGGGTAAACCTGTCATATATTTAATTCCACCCAGATATGTTTGCAAGTGCGACAATTGTCTCTTCAACATAGCTGCATCTCTTTTCGGAAGACGGTTGAGCCCCCCCATTTTTTGTTCCATTCTTAAATCCCGGAACTTATGAAGTCGTGTTTCTGTCGTGGACCAATTTGTTAACATACCACCGAGCCATTTTTTATTAACATAATGACATCGAGCCCTTATTGCAGCTCGGGCTACCAAATCGGCTGCTTTTTTTTTTGTCCCAACAATTAAAAATTGGTTTTCCTTACTTGCTGCATCAAAAACTAAATCACAAGCTTCTGATAAAAAACGAGCCGTTCTCGTAAGATTTATAATATGAATACCTTTACGCTTTGCAGAGATATAAGGTGCCATTCGCGGATTCCACTTTCTAGTACCATGACCAAAATGAACTCCCGCTTCCATCATCTCTTCCAAATTGATGTTCCAATATCTTTTTGTCATTTCTCTCCACACTTCCTCTCTTTTTTTTTTTAAAAAAGAGACGACGTACCCCGAAATAAAATAAATAATTGTTCCGATGGAACCTTCACTTCTACCGGAGATTGGCCATTGAGACACAATCCAGGGCTCCTTTCTATTTGTATTCCTGGTTATTTTTCTTACTTATTATACTTACTTCATTTATATTTATTTTATAATTAATTATAAATTTATAATAATTAATTATAAATTTATAATTAATTTAAAATATCAAATGGCCGGCTCAACTACAGACTAGTTAAAAACTAGTTAAACGGGATGAATCCGCTCTTAGAAATCATTAAATCCCAGAAATGATTGTTCTGATGTATCATGGGAATTCTTTGAAATGTAAGAATGAAATAAATCTCTATGGTGGAACAAAATATTTTTCATTTTCCCCTCAAATAAATTTTTATTTTTATTATTTTGGTGCCTTGAACGATGTACTAATTCTTTGAATCCGGTACCAACGGGTATCATACTGCCCAAAACAACGTTTTCTTTTAGGCCCTTCAACCAATCTATACGACCCCGTAGAGCAGCTTTTGCTAAGACACGAGCGGTTTCTTGAAAACTCGCTTCAGATATGAAACTTTGAGTATTCAGAGATGCTCTTGTTATTCCCAATAAAATAGCTCGGTAACAGACTGCTTCGTCCAAAGCACGCCCCGCTCGTTCCGCTCGCAACAATCCTATTAGTTCTCCGGGTGAAAAAACATTAGACATTCCATCTTCTGAAACTAAAACTTTTGATGTTATTTGACGTACAATAATTTCGATATGCCTATTATGAATCTGCACGCCCTGGGATCGATAAACCTTTTGTATTTTATTAACCAAAGAGATACGACTTTGCGCTATAGTTAGTTCGACACCAATCAAGAATCCCCAAGGAATTCCAAGAATTCTTGTTATATGCTCGTTCCAACCCTCAACTCTCTTTTCTAGGTTCATTGATATTGAATCAATCGAACGTACTTCCAAGACTTGTTCCACTTTTGGAAGACCCTGCGTTATATCACCCGATCTTGATTTTTCATATATAAATGTAACCAAAGTATCCCCCGTATAAAAGATTTCTCCATAATGTCCATGAACAGTTGCTCCGGGCGTGGCTAAATAGGGTTTAGCTGATCTAATTATTATAGAATCAACTTGAACAATTAAAACTTGGCCCGACTTTAGGTGGGGTCCGTTTTTCGCTATACATGCAGTTTCACAAATAAACTGCCCAAGACTAATTATTGTGGGTCTTTCTTCACAAAAATGACAATGGATAAAATACCAATTCAAATAAAATGGATTCAAAAATTTTTTACTGCATAGATCGGGATTCGAAATCCTTCGATTTTCATCCATTAAATAATATTGAATTATGTCAAAAGTCTGTTTTAAATTGTCAAGTTGAAAATATTTCATTACGAAAATGTGATTATGGGTTAGTAAACGGTCAAAATGCGTAATTGGAAGGGCTATTCCTAAGGAACCCAATGATTTCAATTTCCGAAC